AGTCATAGCAAACCCTGTAGCTACTTGTACTAAAAAACAAGTGAGCGTAATTCCTCCCAGACAATAAAATATGTTGACATGAGGAGGAACGTATTTACTAGTTATATCATCTGCAATCGCCTGAATCTCGAGACGTTCTTCGAACCAATCGTAGACCATATTGAGATAGGTAAACCAAGAGAACTCCCCTCTGAGAACCGTATATGAGAATTTTATCTCGTACGGCTCAAACAAAACCACCCCAATACTGGTATGGAATATAAAATTGGAAACTTCTTAATTTTTTGATTCAATCTTATCTAAAAATACGAAAGAATCAAAATAAGAAAGCTTTTCTTTGTGGTTATAATTAGAATGCCAAAAAATCAAGTCGACGCGCTTATCTTTATGTTGATCGTTACAGGCCTCTTGAATCTTCTATTTACCTATTTCATTTTCTTTGATTTGTTATTTTGAGTTGTATGTAATGCAGCTTGACTTTTGTTTTCTTTATTATTGATAGGAATTTTCTTGTTAAGACCCTATGAATCAATTGAAACCTCAGATTCATACTAGAACCACGATGATTCAATAAAACCTTCAAACTAAGTCCAAAGATTCCATGAGTAAGAATCCTTGGATCATCATTTATTCAAGTTTGTGCTTTGAGTAAAATAAAAGCAGAAATGGGGAATTTGAAAGAAGAAAAATCTTGCAATTGCAAATTTTGTCTTTGGAAAAATTTTTTGAATCCGGCCAAGGGGTCTGAATATTAAGTATGAATCATAGTTCGAATACTTCGTGATCTATTTCATATATTCCGTGCTCCAGATACTCGAATGAATATCCGACGGAGTAAAGCCATCTCGATCAAGACGACAGATCTATGCTCTGTACTATCAATAGGATCAATTCGAACAAGTCGCACACTCATATTCCGGAAATACAGAAATAAAAAATTCGCGGTCGAACTACCAATCAACTAAAATCAAAATCCGATACCTAAATGCTTATTTAAAAGGTAGTATTTTGTGATTCTTGTAAATTTCATTCTAATTCAGTGAAATTCCGTCCAGTAAAACGGACGAATTATAAATCTCCAAAATAATAGATAGGAATACCGCAAATAAAGCCATTGCGACTCCCATCAAAGGAGTAGTTCCCCATCCAGGAGCTACTTTACCATATTCCGAATTCAAGGGTTTCAACAAGCCCCCTGCAGAAGTTCTTTTTGGACGAGCTCTAGAACTACCCTCAACTGTTTGTGTAGCCATAAATCCTATTTTGTATTGATTGAGATCTGTTGACTTTGTATACCATTCCGTTGTAAATAAACGATCTTATCATGGATCCAGTGTGGTCTTGAAATTCTATAATAATGGAAACAGCAACCCTAGTCGCCATCTCTATATCTGGGTTACTTGTAAGTTTTACTGGGTACGCCTTATATACTGCTTTTGGGCAACCCTCTCAACAACTAAGAGATCCATTCGAGGAACACGGGGACTAGTTGAAGTAGAAGTAACGGGCCTCCCGATATTGGGAGGCCCATTACTTCAATTGAGATAAAAAAAAAATCATTTTGTTTTTTTAGTTGGAACTTTAGGCGGTTCTCGAAAAAAGATAGCGAAAAAAATGATCCCTAGAGTCGAGACTAAGAGGAATGTATAAACCAATGCTTCCATAAATTCGATCGTGGTTTCCAATTATAGCTTCCATACCTGTTTATTTGGGATCATCCCCCGGATTAAAGAAAAAAAGAATCAAAAAGGGCGGCGATTTAAATCCATATTTCTCCAGTACCTTATACCTTATTTTAAATAAAAAGCACAAATCGAAAATAGAAGCAGAAGCGAGAAACTAAAATAGTAGAGCAATGCTGCATCAGACTACTTGTCTTCTTGTAGTTGGATCTCCAAGTTTTTGGAATACTCCAAATTCCACTTGAGCGTCCAAATCCGGGTCAATACCAGCAAAAACATCTCTGAACAAGGTTCTAGCACCATGCCAAATGTGTCCGAAGAAGAAAAGCAGAGCAAATGAAGCGTGTCCAAACGTAAACCAGCCCCTTGGGCTGCTACGAAAAACACCATCGGATTTCAAAGTAGCACGATCTAATTCAAAAATTTCACCCAATTGAGCACGTCTAGCATATTTTTTCACAGTAGCAGGATCACTATAACTCACGCCATTCAGCTCGCCACCATAGAACTCAACGGTTACACCTACTTGTTCGACACTATACTTCGATTCTGCCCTTCGAAAAGGAACGTCGGCTCTAACAATTCCATCTCCGTCTACCAAAACAACTGGAAATGTTTCAAAAAAAGTAGGCATACGACGTACAAAAAGTTCACGCCCTTCTTTATCTCTAAATATAGGGTGTCCTAACCACCCGACAGCTATTCCATCCCCGTTATCCATTGAACCCGCTCTGAATAATCCCCCTTTCGCAGGATTATTTCCGATGTAATCATAAAAAGCTAATTTTTCAGGAATTTTAGACCAAGCTTCTGATAAACTTTGATTTTCGGCTAGTCCAGCACTGACTCTTCGATATATTTCTTGCTGAAAGTATCCCTGATCCCATTGATAACGGGTGGGACCAAATAATTCGATGGGGGTAGTTGCTGACCCATACCACATAGTTCCAGCAACAACAAACGCTGCAAAAAAGACAGCAGCGATGCTGCTGGAAAGAACGGTTTCAATATTGCCCATACGTAATCCTTTGTATAAGCGTTGTGGCGGGCGGACGCTGAGATGGAATAAGCCTGCTAATATGCCCAATGTCCCTGCCGCAATATGATGAGAGGCTATTCCTCCTGGAACAAAAGGATCAAAACCTTCCACACCCCATGCTGGATTTATAGATTGTACCTTTCCAGTTAGTCCATACGGATCAGACACCCATATTCCAGGACCATACAATCCTGTTACATGAAATGTCCCAAAACCAAAGCAAGCCACTCCTGAGAGAAATAAATGAATTCCAAAGATTTTAGGCAAATCCAAAGAACGTTTTCCTGTACGGTCATCAACAAATATTGCTAGATCCCAATACACCCAATGCCAGATAGCTGCCAAGAAGCACAATCCGGAAAACACAATATGTGCCCCCGCTACACCTTCGTAACTCCAAATACCCGGATTCGTTACTGTCCCCCCTGTAATACTCCAACCACCCCATGAATCGGTTATTCCTAAACGAGTCATGAAGGGTATAACGAACATGCCTTGTCTCCACATTGGATCAAGAACTGGATCGGAGGGATCAAAAACAGCTAATTCATATAGAGCCATTGAACCGGCCCAACCCGCAACCAGGGCTGTATGCATTATATGGACAGCAATCAAACGACCGGGATCATTCAATACGACGGTATGAACACGATACCAAGGCAAACCCATGGGACTACCCCTTTATTAATAAAAAATAGACACTATGTAACTTTATTGCATTGAAAAAAACTATGCTATGTACCCCTTTTTTCAGGGGATTATCTCGAAAAAGGGATTAATATTAATATTTGTTCTATTCTTTTAGTAATAATGGAAGAGTTCGGTTCGTAGGAAAAAAGAGAAGCAGATCTATTCTATACTCGATAAGTACCAATACGCAATGGGGGTTGATTCCCTTTTCTATGAGCGAATGTATCCATATTTGGTCATCATTCAAAAGACTTATTCGTAAGAATTTTCCTTTATTTTATGAACTTCGTCAATCTATGTATAAACTAAGATAACGGCCACTAGTATTAAGACAAGAAGCCCATTATTACGCTTCCACATCAAAGTGAACTAGAGTACTTAATTCTTTTTTCTTTCATTTTATGCCTATTGGTGTTCCAAAAGTACCTTATCGAAGTCCCGGGGACAAGCATCCATCTTGGGTTGACATATAGTGCGACTTGTCAGATCTATTGGGTCATATGGGATTTCCCCGTTCTCTCCCCCGATCGAGATATCCTCTGTTTCGCCCATAAAATTGATTGAATTATCAAAAATTTGTAGCGTGAAATGCAATGAAGTGCAATTAGATCTATTTCGTGAGGAAGCATCCAGATTAATATTAGCAAGAAATCAATTTTATGGTCGTCTTGGCTGGACCAATAAAATGAGGTATCCAGGCTCCGTTTAGAAAAACCCAATTGGTAATATATCTATGATTATTACTTATATCATAAACGATTCCTTTATTCGAAAAGCGATCTCAAACGTTAATCAACGGAATGCTAAATATGATGAATATGTCAAATATTTGGCGGAAGACATGAAAGAAATGAATTAAAAAAGGGGTAAGTCATAGCAAAAAAGAGACGTGGTATTGGGGGCATTTGTCCTATATGTGCAAATCAAAATCGGGCGAATCCTTACTCGGAGTAGAGCCTAAACCTAAAAAAATGGAAGAAGCCCATTCAATTCAGGAACAAGAAAATGGCATCGTGATTTTTGGATCGGATCTCGATGAAAAAATACATCAATGAAAAGTTAGTTCGATAAGTTTAGTGAATTTCTTTTTTATATTAGAATATTATAGGTCTAGGAAACCGGCTAAACTCAGCGTTCTTGAAAACCGGAAGAAAAGCCCCTCGATAGAAGCGAGGAAAAAAGAAAGGAAAGGGGCTAGGAGCTACACATTGATTCGTTTTTCGCAAGTTTTGTTGAACCGTATGCATCAAAAGATGCCTGTACGGCTCCGAAGGGATACTGTTTTATCCTAATCAACCGACTTTATCGAGAAAGATTACTTTTTTTAGGTCAAATGGTTGAGAGCGATATCTCGAATCAACTTATTGGTATTATGGTATATCTCAGTATAGAGAACGAGACCAAGGATTTGTATTTATTTATCAACTCTCCTGGCGGATGGGTAATACCCGGGATAGCAATTTATGATACTATGCAATTTGTGCGACCCGATGTACAGACAATATGCATGGGATTGGCCGCCTCCATGGGGTCTTTTCTCCTGGCCGCCGGAGCAAGTACCAAACGTCTAGCATTCCCTCACGCTTGGCGCCAATGAGTTTTTTATTTGAGAGAAAAAAGAAGACTATGCCTTCGCCATATGAATTCTTAATATTAAGTAATAATAGCATGGCACTTCGAATTCGATATGAAAATTGTTAGTGTTTTTTTTTTTCAAAATATTTGATTATGTATCGAAGCAGTAGTATGAGATAAAGAAGGGGTATTCCGAGTTTATCTTACCTATCGGAGGCCTATTGCAGCGCCACACACCTTTTTCACACCGGAAGGTTCTTAACAATTAACAATTCACAAGATTTATGGTATGAAAGAGTACGAAAATAAAAAAAAGAAGATTATTTTTGATTTATTTCTTTTTTTATTTTGATTTGAAAAAAAAAAAAGAAACTTTGGGATTGCTGAATCACAAAAGAAATAAATATATAAAGCAACGGAGCCATCATAGTATTTTTGAACTCCTCAAAAAAAAAAGAAGGGTGGTAATTGGGTCATTTACCCATCTGGGTATAATAGAACCCCCTTTTTATCCTTGTTTGATGAAGGGTAAAAAGCAAATTCCATTGGCGAGCCGTATGCAATGCGAAAAAGTGCCCGTACGGTTGTTCAATTCAATCTTTTTCTTTATCTCTTCCCCTCGCCGAATCGTGCGAGATAGAGGAACCTTTTATTATGTTATAATATATCATCAGGGTCATGATCCATCAACCTATTGGCGCTTTTTATGGGGCACAAACGGGAGAATTTATCCTGGATACGGAAGAACTACTGAGACTGCGCGAAATCCTTACAATGGTTTATGTACAAAGATCGGGCAAGCCCTTATGGGTTGTATCCGAAGACATGGAAAGGGATACTTTTATGTCAGCAACAGAAGCCCAAGCTCATGGCCTTGTTGATCTTGTAGCGGTTGGATAAAACATAGCAGTCACTTCTTAAGGGTTTAATATTCTATTAAACAGAAGAAATTCATAATCATCCGGTTAGGATCGATCTAAACCAGCCCATAATGGATAATTCAGCATGCCAACTATTAAACAACTTATTAGAAACCCAAGACAGCCAATCAGAAATGTTACCAAATCCCCCGCTCTGCGGGGATGTCCTCAGCGCCGAGGAACATGTACAAGGGTGTATGTGCGACTCGTTTCAATCATGGGCTGAGACAAACCAAAAGAAAGAAACCCTTTTTTAAGTATCAATGATCAGTACCTGTGAATCGGATAGAATAGAAGAAGAAGAACTCCATTCACTATCTAAAAAAAGATCGATCTATCATATCTTTCTATTGTGTATGAAATTTATGGTTTCCACTGGCGCAAATTCCACCACCTCAATTTGCAATTAATTTAAGGTGAGAAAGAATTCCCCATTGGTAACAAATAGTTATCCATTAAGCGGGGGAAATACTATAAAAAAGCAGAAAGATTATCTTTCTACTCTTGCAAGAACGGACTAACAAGGTCAGCTACCCCACCAATCTTCATAATTAAATACCGTTACTGTATAAGGTCTATCTCGTTATGAAAGACCTATTACTATAAAATTCATGGGTAGAGCCGAAGAGTGGTAACTGTACAAGTTACCAATAGAATTGATTAAATGAAGGAAGTGGCTCCGGTGTATAGAGAGGGCCTCACCGTTTAAGAAGTAATCATAGAGACGACGGAACCCACAATTTCTTTATCTATTTACTACTTTCGTTTTTTTTTTTACTATTTTCTTTCCAATGCCTCGACAAAAGGTAAAAGCGTGGTCGGGAAGGTTAGAGTAGCAAAAGCCATTGGAATTTTGATTTTATAAATTGGAAGAGTCCGTTTTGTTATTAATAGACTAGGAAAGGGGAAAAGAATAACTGAAAGAAAGGAAATCAATTAGTTATTCATCAAAGTTTCATTTATTCAATGACCAGAATTAGACGAGGATATATAGCTCGGAGACGTAGAACAAAAATGCGTTTATTTGTATCAAGCTTTCGCGGGGCTCATTCACGACTTAGCCGAACAATTACTCAACAGAAAATAAGAGCTTTGGTTTCGGCTCATCGCGATAGAGATAGGAAAAAAAGAGATTTTCGTCGTTTGTGGATCACCCGAATAAATGCAGTAATTCGCGGAAATCAGGTATCCTATAGTTATAGTAGATTAATATACAATCTGTATAAGGCGCAGTTGGTTCTTAATCGTAAGATACTTGCACAAATAGCTATATCAAATAGGACTTGTCTTTATATGATTTCCAATGAGATTATAAAATAAGGAAATTGGAAGGAATCCATTATAATTTTTAAACGGAGTTCTCTGGAGAATGAACTCCAGTAAGAGGAAGGTAGAGTAGAAATAATATGATAAAGTCGTCAAAATGAGCGAACACGCTCAATAAAAAAAAAGATTGATTTTATTCTTCTTTCCCAATTCTTTTTTTTTTTCTTACGGCACGGCTGCTTCACAGATTTTTTGAACAAAACATCCATCTGTGTTTGAGTTCGGATTGGAATTTTTATTTAATTGAAGAGTAAGCCTATTTTTTTCTGGTTCTAAGACCGGGAGGTCTAGCGGTCAACCCACTTCTTTCAAATTGTTTCTCATTATTAAGAAAAGGTAACGAAGATAAAATACGAGCTTGTTTTATAGCAATAGTAATTAATCGTTGTTCTTTTAAGGTCAATCTATTCACCCGTCTAGATAATATTTTTCCTTGTTCACTAAGAAATCGACTAATTAAAGTCATGTTTCTATAATCAATTCGATCCCCCGATTGGATCGGGGGCAAACGCCTACGAAAAGATCGCTTGGATTTAAGAAAGAGTCGCTTGGTTTTATCCATAATTTGTTTATTCCTTATCCCTAAAATACCATTTCGATGAAATCAAAAAATGATTTATAGAATCAATTATAGGATTTGGTTTGTCTAGATTTATTTATTTGTTTTTAGTAAAATATATGAAATAATCTAGATATATATCTAGATTAGTTTTTCATGTCCCTTGGAAGGGTGACACAAAAGCACGCGGCTTGACTCTATCTATTTTTTTATCTCCCCATGAAGTGTATGCTTGTAACAATAGGGACAGAATTTTCTCAATTCCAATCGACTGGGTGTATTGTGTCGATTCTTTTGAGTAATATATCTGGAAATACCCCTTGATTCCTTATTAACACCGTTTCGAACACAACTAGTACATTCCAAAATAACCCTTACTCGGACCTCTTTACCCTTGGCCATGAACCTCCTTGGGGTTTTTGATTCACCCAACTTTTCTATTTTCCGACCCGCAACGAATAAGAAGCACGGGACAAAAAAATAGAAGTTGCTAACCACTCAAAAAAAACTTATGAAATAAAGATTTTATTGCAATCAATATAGTAAATAAATAGGAAATCAAAATAAAAAATAATAAGTAATACAAGAATTTCTAACTATATTGCTAAATCGCAGTCCAGTATTTCATTTAAGGATCTTGTAGTGGAGGATACTCTTACCCTAGCCATATTTCGATTTCCGTTTTCTTTTACCTGTCTATTTGCTTTTAACTGGATAATTAATAATTAATTTAATCGGAGCCTGAACCCGGGTTTCGCTGAGGTTGAAGCCACCTTTTTTCTTTCGCTTTCCTTCTTTCTAATTGTAAAACAAAAAAACGAAAAGAGGGGAAAGAGAGATTAGTCACAAATATTTGATTCTAGCTCGAATCTTCTTCACCCCGTTCCAGTTCAATAACTAGAATGAAAAAAAAGGAAATGTCAATGCGTCGGGGAATAAACGGTTGATTTCTATCAATAACCCTGCTAAAGACCCGAACCATAGAGTACTTAGTACCGGTGCCACGGAAAGATATGTTTTTAGATCTCGCATTGAAAATCCTCCTTCTTTTTTGTTTTTGTATTCCCTATTGGAATATATTATGGTAAGAGATGTATATGTAGTTAAAGGCCCACTTGTATTTGTGCGCGGAATCCCTAATTCAAATTGAAATGCGCAATGATTCGGTATATAAGATTTGATTTTCTTTTTTTTTTTTTTTCTTAAAACAGAAAATGGGTCACTTTACACCTGCGAATTCCCAAGAAAAATAATAATAAATTATTATTATATGGTATATGATATGAGACCAAAAACAAGAAAAGGCAAGATCCATTTTGCATATCACTAGAGGGAATAAAAAATAAGGATGTGGAAAACAAGACAGGGATTCTTTACAATGATATTGTAGGCCAATTGAAAGGGATGTAGCGCAGCTTGGTAGCGCGTTTGTTTTGGGTACAAAATGTCACGGGTTCAAATCCTGTCATCCCTACCAATTACCGCTCAGAGCAGCAGTAACGCGAGATCTTTTTTTTTTTTTTTTTTCGATCGATTTCATTTTGACATACATAAATTTCTATTTTATGATATATGATAGTATACACATACAAGAATTGTTGGGGTAAAAAAAGAGAATCTCCTTATTTCCAGCCTTTTTCGTTGTGATAAGAAAGCGCTCTTAGTTCAGTTCGGTAGAACGTGGGTCTCCAAAACCCAATGTCGTAGGTTCAAATCCTACAGAGCGTGATTCCGCTCTTGTCGTCTTAGATCTAAAACCATACACACTGAACTGAAATAATTGAACAGCAATCTGAATTTGACCCTGACCTCCCCCTCGGATTAAATTAAAGAAGGGAGGGGTCAGTTAAAAAAAGAGATGTTAATTAATCAAAGGTCCAACTGATCACCACGTCTGTATTGTAAATAGGCGGTTACGAATAATCCAGCCAAAGTAATAGGAATTAGACCTAAGACGATTCCAAATAGAAAGACTTCAATCATTTGAATTTGATTTTTTTTTTTTTTTTTTTTAATTTGAAAGGTTAAAAAGAGAGGTAATATCTATTCCTAAATATTAATCCGCCTTGCCTAGGAATCTCAATAACCAATAATTGGTAATTAACGTGGTACGGTAAGGAACTAGACAATATGTGGAATACCACAGAAGGGTTTCTTTTTATGAATTATTCATTCAATTAATTTCAAATAAGTCCTATCTTACTCAGAC